AAGAAATTTTTTAAATCAAAAATGCATCTTTGTGAACAATGTGGATATCATTTGAAAATGAGTAGTTCAGATAGAATCGAACTTTTGATCGATCCGGGCACTTGGGAACCTATGGATGAAGACATGGTCTCTCTGGATCCCATTGAATTTCACTCGGAGGAGGAGCCTTATAAAAATCGTATCGATTCTTATCAAAGAAAGACAGGATTAACCGAGGCTGTTCAAACAGGCAGAGGGCAACTAAACGGTATTACCGTAGCAATTGGGGTTATGGATTTTCAGTTTATGGGGGGTAGTATGGGATCCGTAGTCGGGGAGAAAATTACCCGTTTGATTGAATACGCTACTAAAGAATTTCTACCTCTTATTATAGTGTGTGCTTCCGGAGGGGCACGCATGCAAGAAGGAAGTTTGAGCTTGATGCAAATGGCTAAAATATCTTCTGCTTTATATGATTATCAATCAAATAAAAAGTTATTCTATGTACCAATTCTTACATCTCCTACTACCGGTGGGGTGACAGCTAGTTTTGGTATGTTGGGGGATATCATTATTGCCGAACCCAATGCCTACATTGCCTTTGCGGGTAAAAGAGTAATTGAACAAACATTGAATAAAACAGTACCCGAGGGTTCACAAGCGGCTGAGTATTTATTCCAGAAGGGCTTATTCGATCTAATCGTACCACGTAATCCTTTAAAAAGCGTTCTGAGTGAGTTATTTCAACTCCACACTTTCTTTCCTTTGAATCAAAATTAGAACATTTAGTTCAATTATTTTGAGCAAAAAAGTAATTAATTTATTGGAATCCAAGTCAAAATTAGACGAATGGGGTTTTCTTTGTTGACATAAGATCTAATTATATAAAGAATCAAAAGTCACAGAAAATCCGCCCCTTTTTCTATATTCCTGATTATTGATCAAGAAGCCTCTATTAACAAAATAAAAGATGAAATTCTTATTTTCATGAAATTAGGCAAATCAAAAAAATCTACTCTTCTCGTCATATATAATTATAATGAAAATCTATAAAATATAGAATTTTTTATTTTTCTATATCTTACGATAATCCTATTTTGACTAAGAATCCCTGCTGGATGGGATTCTAACAAACCCTTCAATATATTCAATTTCAATATATTCAATATAAATATAATCGAATTCTAAATAGAATCTAATTAATTTTTAAGAAACTTTTTGCTTAGTAAATGAAATTCGAAGACAAGAGCAAAAAATGAAGAAAATAATATCTCATCCATATCCTTTAATAATATCTCATCCATATCCTTTCAAATCTTTCATGTAGAAAGATGAAAAACTACATTATATACTCACTATATACTCACTTAGATAGATACTTAGATTTATACTGAATATCTATTAAGTAATAATAATATATTAAGTAATAATAATAATTCCAATTTAGAATTATCAAATTATAATAAGATATGTTTATATATAATAAAATATCTTTATATTATAAATATAAAATATAAATAATAATAACAGGTACAAATAGTAAATCGAGGTACCCATTCTATGACAACTCTTAACTTTCCCTCTGTTTTGGTGCCTTTAGTAGGCCTAGTATTTCCGGCAATCGCAATGGCTTCTTTATTTCTTCATGTTCAAAAAAACAAGATTGTTTAGAGCCGATGGCACAAAATCTCATCTCTTTTTTTTTTCAAAACTGACGCTTGTATCATAACACAGATATCCATTTCGCAAAATATGGTATAAGCGGCTTCGGCCGAAAAACTCTTATGTCTCCAGAAAATGCTATAGGGGTCAATAGATTCTAGCTATTTTCAAATAGACCCAAATCGACGGATAGCTGAACTGTAAAGTTGGTCTATCTATATCTATTTGGCTATCTTTAGTGAGATCATACGAAGGGTATGTTATTAGTTTAGATCTAACGAATTTAATGAATTACTCCTAAAGGATCACATCAAACTAGTGCTAGTTGATGCGAGTTACTTCGGAAACAAAAGGACTAAAGTCAAATTCATTTGGGGTATTCTCTCAATTCCAAAAAAATCAACTGGATCAAGTATGAGTTGTCGATCAGAACATATATGGATAGAACCTATAACGGGGGCTCGAAAAACAAGTAATTTCTGCTGGGCTGTTATCCTTTTTTTAGGTTCATTAGGATTCTTGTTGGTTGGAACCTCGAGTTATCTTGGTAGAAATTTGATATCTTTATTTCCGTCTCAGGAAATCGTTTTTTTTCCACAAGGAATTGTGATGTCTTTCTATGGGATCGCGGGTCTTTTTATTAGCTCCTATTTGTGGTGCACAATTTTGTGGAATGTAGGTAGTGGTTATGATCGATTTGATAGAAAAGACGGAATAGTGTGTATCTTTCGGTGGGGATTTCCTGGAAAAAATCGTCGGGTCTTCCTCCAATTTCTTATAAAAGATATTCAGTCCGTCAGAATAGAAGTTAAAGAAGGTATTTATGCTCGTCGTGTCCTTTATATGGATATCAGAGGCC